AATGGAATTCATAATTGTCTCAATGTTTTTTTTTTTTTTTTTAAGAGATGAGGTGCCCTGAAATAAATAATTGTTCCGATGGAACCTTCTCTTCTACTAGAGATTGGCCATTGATACACGATCCAGGCCATTCATTAATTTCTATTCATTATTAGCTTTGTTTTCTTACCATTAAGAAATCAAATGACCACAAATAGTTAAAAGAATCTGCTCCTAGGACTCATTAAATCCCCTAAGTGATTGTTCTGATGTATCATGTAAAGTCTTTGAAATGCAAGAGTCAAATAATTCTCTGTGGTGTAAGAAAATATCTCGCATTCCCCCCCCGAAGAAGTTCTTTGTTTCTGTTTCAAAAAGAATGTTGTTATGTTGCCTTGAAAAGTGCACTAATCCTTTGAATCCGGTACCGACGGGTATCATCCCCCCCAGAACAACGTTCTCTTTCAGGCCTTTCAAATCAACAGTGATTGGTTGAAATATATTCAAGAGAATGAGAACTTATTAGTTGAATATGGTTTTCTCATGCCAAGATTTCTAGCCAATATTAATATAAAAGATGTACCCCGCGTACTTAGAGAGTTTTACATGCAAAATGAGGTTATTAAAAAATTATGTAACTTTAACGAATTGTTAAATACAATATGTAAGAACATTCAGCGTGCTCGTTATGAGAAATTGATTATCGATCTGGCAATAGCCTACGATGGTTATCATTTTGATTTGCCGGCCTTTCTCGACTTCCGAGGTCGAATCTACCGCTGTGGGGTCTTGCATTTCCACGAGCGTGATCTAGCAAGAAGCCTTATCCTCTTTGCTGATAGCAAATCGACTACTATAAACAATAAAATCAGTATCGCAGCAGCCTTCCATTACAAGTCTTTCGACTCTGTCAACGAAGCTTATAATTGGATTGATACACAGATTCAGTCGTACCAAAATTTTTTACAGTTAGCTCAGGAGGCTAAACGTCCCTATCAGTTCCTCGCCAATATAATAGCACTCTCTAGTCAGAAATGGGACCTTATTGCGAGAATTCCTATTACCCAAGACGCCTCAGCGAGTGCATATCAGATTATGAGTTACTTTTTATTGGATGAAACCTTGGCTAAGAGAACGAATCTCATTCCATCTTCGGATGGAAAAATCCAAGATCTTTATTCTTTCTTACTCGAAGAGCTCAAGGAGTTCATGAAAAAAGAACTGGATAATAATCTATCAAGGGTTGTTTGCGAGATTTTCACTCGTAAAATAGTCAAAAGTATCTTTATGCCTATTATCTATGGCAAAACATTAATGAGCACTGCCGAGGATCTAAAAGATCATTTCTCTCACTATATCACCTATAAGGAATGCTTCAATCTTGCCTCTGTCTGCTTTAAGTTCTGGAGGACGAAATATCAGGGCTTGGAATGCCTGATCCAGTTGATCCGCGATATAGGCTGGATCGCGTCTGCTAGCGATCGCCCAGTTTTCTATAGAAACCCTTACTTTACCACGGTACAGGATTATATGATAATGGAGCCCATACATATATGGATTTATGATGGATTTCATAAGAAGAGGCGTCGGGTTACTCTCAGAGTAACATCTTCTAAGAGAAATCGTAGGAAGACTGAAATCTCTACCTTCGTCAACTTCATCCATCAGAGGGATGCCTGTATTGCAATGAGTGTAGTAGAAGATATGTTTAATAGAAATGCGCCTATATACACAGTACACGACAACTTTCTAACAACTGTTCAATATTGCGATAATATAACAAGTTTTTATAGCTATGCCTTTCGTAAGATGGGCCCTCCCCTTTCAATCATCAACAACTTCATCTATATGAATGTTATTAAACCAATTCTAAAAAAGGAGTCACATGGAAAACTTACTGAGAATTACTTTACCAGTAAGGTAATATCAAAAGATAGGCTTCTTTATTACTTAAATGCAAATATACCTGATAACATAATCAAGAATATGAGGACTACTTGGGAAAAAAAGAACTCGAGAATACTGGATTCTTACGAGAACTATACTCGTAATGTATGCGGTAATTTGAAATCCCCTGAGGATAGTTGGGATGCTCATATGCTAAAGTGGGAGAAATTCAAGTTCAAGCTAAAAAATGGGGAGAACTTACCATATTACTGCGTACACAATTAAAGATGAAAGCATTAAAGATGAAGGCATTAAATAGAAAGGCATACACCACAGACAGCGCAACTACTGGGCTGTTATTGAATCACTTGTATCAAAAGATTGAACGAACAACACAGCAAGATCCACATCCAGGGTTAATCATTGCATCACATTACTTCTTTGAGCCTTATCCTCTTGTTAACGATATTAGCCTATTCTGTCTTGCGACCATGGATCTCTTAATCCAGTTTGCTTACCCATCCTTATCTGGTTACGGTAAGTTCACAATTTCCTTTACCATGATGCGATCTTACGGAGAGGAGATCTCATTTACGCTTGGTCCAGCTATCCCCTTGACTTATCAAGATTGTAAGTTAATTCCAATGAGTGAAATCTATGCTCATATATATCGAAATATTATGAAATATGATGAAATCTACGACGGAAATTATATAGTTCGACTCATGATCAGAGTATATATGGACGGCAAAAAGATGGATAGGCCATCCCTATCTGAAAAGGAGAGAGATAATAAGTTATCTTCTATCATTCAAGCCGGATTGAGGGAGATTGGGCCAATAACAGCAAGGAAGATCAGATATTGTATGCGTAGCTATTTAACCCATATCACAGCACTCAAACCATCTAGGACTGAGCTGAAACCATTCATAGTAGCCGATACCGAGACTATACTGATCGATAACGTTCATATGCCTTATGCAGCTGGTCTCTTGATGGTTCGTCCCGGTGAAGAGATCAATGATATTATGATTGATACCTACTTCAGTGAAGACTATTCTATAATCTTGGATTCTTTTGAAGAAAGGAGTACTAAGGTACTTTATGACTTGGTATTAAGGATACTAACGATTGTTAGACAAGAAAAATCAACTTTAACAATTTACTTCCACAACTTTTCTAGATTCGATGGAATTCTCTTGCTTAAGCACTTTGCATGTCATCACAAGAGCTACAAGCTAAAATCACTGATAAGGAACAATAGGCTTTACGAGTTAGCTGTCTATTCTGGTAAGAAGATCTTATTCCGCTTCAGAGACTCCTTGAATCTACTCCCTGGCAAACTTAGCACCCTAGCTAAGAATCTATGCCCGGGTTTAGGCCCGAAAGGCTCTATCCCATATGATGAGGTGAGACTGTCAAATCTGGCTAATATGAAAAAAAGCTTGTTAGACTATATGAAGCAGGACATCCTTCTCCTTGGGGGTGTAATGCAAAAAGCTCAAGAGATATATTGGAAGCTGTACAAGGTGGACATAGAAAGCAAGATAACCCTTTCCTCACTGGCTCTAAGCATCTTTCGTATGAAATACTACGATGTTTCTAATTGGCCTATCCACATCCCAAACAAGAATGAAGACAGCTTTCTAAGGCGCTCCTACTACGGTGGTCATACAGATACATACAAGCCATATGGCGAGGACCTATACTACTACGATGTGAACTCTCTCTATCCTTTTGTAATGAAGGAATTTCCAATGCCTGGTGGTGAGCCTGTCTGGCATGGAAATCTGGAAGGCATGGACTTAGATAACATCTTTGGCTTTATTGAGGCATATGTGGTATGTCCGAAGACTATCAAGAGGCCCTTTCTACCCTATCGAGACAAGAATAACACACTCATCTTTCCAACCGGGGAATTTGTTGGAGTCTTCTATAGCGAGGAGTTAAAGTATGCAAAAGGCCTAGGCTACACTGTTCTCCCAATCTCAGGCTACCTCTTTGAGAAGATGGAAAGCCCATTTAAGGACTTTGTTAGCTCACTCTTTGAGAGCAGGTTAGAGGCAAGGAATGAGGCCTTGGCCTATGTGTACAAGATCCTTATGAATTCGCTATACGGTAGATTGGGCATTAACCCTAAATGCTCGATAACCGAGGTCAGCGATGAAAATCGATACAAAGATTTGCTCAGGCATAGTGAGATTATATTCAGTGAAATGCTTAGCGAGAACAACTACATCGTAACCTACCATAGCAATACCAAGACGGACTCAGATTATTGGAACCCACCGAAGAACTCAGCTGTCCAACTAGCAGCAGCGATCACAGCCGCTGCTAGGATCTATATGTACCCTTATATCTCAAGAGAGGACTGCTACTACACAGACACAGACTCTGTTGTGCTAGGTCAGCCACTACCTAAAGAAGTGATTTCTTCTTCTGTCTTAGGTAAGTTTAAGCTAGAAGACAGAATCATAAAAGGATACTTTTTAGCACCGAAATCCTATTTCTACATCGCAAAAGATAGCACCAATGTTCTCAAGTTCAAGGGACCAGCGAAAAACCTGGTCCAACCTGAATGGTTTAAGTTACAGTTCGAGAACCCATCTCGTACAGAACAGGTACAGGTGGTAAGCAACTTCCGGATTGATTGGCACACTCTTAACATCATCAAGAAGGACACATTTGTCAGGCTTGGGATTAAGCTGGGGGCCAAAAGGATACCAGTATATCACGGAGATGTCTGGAAGGATACTGATCCAATTGATATCAAAGACTTGTCTGGCCTAGATCACATTGGAAAACTAATAATCAAATCACTAAGGAATAATTTAATACAACTACAGACTGAAAATCAAATTCTCAGTGAGAAATTATCTCAGAAGGAAAGAGAGATAGCCGAGAGATACAAAGAGATGAAATCACTGTATGATGCAAAAAAGAATACTGATAAAAAGATGTACACTCAATCCACTACAGAGATAGAGACTAGTCTTACAGAAGACAGAACACTATTAGATAAAGAAGAAGAAGAACCAAGAGAGGAGACTCACCCTACATTAGACGAGAAAACTAAGACAGACGAGAAGATACCTAATACAGACGAGGAGAAACCTACTAGAAAGACACGGCCTTCTTTAATGGATAACTATGCAGAACAAATGAAGAAGCGCATCAAAAACCTAGATGATCCACCCAAAAGAAAATGACAGATAACTATCGCTGTAAGACAGAGGAAGAGGGAAGCAATGTGAGGCTCTAATTCGTTCTCTCCTTTGCTTATCCGAATCCCAAGCAAGGATAGCATCCCTAACAGCTTCATTGGTTCCATATCAAGATCCATATACAGGAATACAGGAAATCCATCATATAGAAACCCAGTAACAGCAAAAGCAGAGACAGAGACAGATGCTGCTGTTGATGCTTGTTCGACTTTTACACATCCCTCTTGTTCCGACTTTCGGTACATACCGACCTAAGCTATCAGTAAGAGTCCCAGATCCAGTATAAGCATCTAAATAAGCAGCATACCTAGTGATCTTCCTTCCATCTCTAGAATCAAAAAGCGAGCACGAGTAGTTCCATACCCGGTAGACCCAGGAGCAGCAGATCTAGACGCAGTAGAGGGAGCAAAGGCAAGGGTGTAAGCGAGTTGGCGTAAAGTCCCTTCTTTGAATCATAAGTTCTGTCAGTTCCGTAAGTGACGGAAGCTAGTCTGGTTCAAGGCAGGCAGCTTTGACCAAAAAAAATCCTTGTTCTGGTACCGGTACTCTCAGTAAGCGTATTGATTGAGGTCTAGGCACTGTTGACTTCTCTTTCCAGTCTTTAGGGCAAGGCAAGCAAGCGACAACAGTCCAAATCATTTGACGCTTCTTCTCACGAATTGGATTTGAACCAATATCAAGCTACTTGCCCTTTAGTAGATCGTGAGTGGTCTGTTCTGTCCTCCTCACATTATAGTCCTGTCCTTGTCGTTCTCATCATTATAGTCCTCCTAAAATCAATAGCATTTCGTCGGAATACATCCTGTCTTTTCACCTTAGTTGTCCTATGCATAGTCAGTACTATGAACCTATTGCTGAATCTACTGAGTTAAAAAAAATTAAAGTAAATAAAATAAAGTCAAAAAGTAAAGAAAAAGGTATTATAAGGTATAAGGTCACTCTTTATTCGAAACTAGAAAATGTATTAGATACAATAAAAAAGAAAAAATAAAAATACAAAATCGAAGCGATTCCCCAATTTTGTTCCATATTGATTTAAAAAGAATTTCGTTGTTTTTATTATAAAGAATTTCGTTGTTTTTATTATTATTTTAATATTAGTTTACTCAAGAGTTGCCCAAAGAATCCGTTGATTCTGAATCGTGGGATGGGTCGATGTCAAATGTCAAAGATTATGAATTGATTTCTTTTTCTACCCCTGTCACTCTATTTTTGTTAGGACCTTCTATAAAGATTGATGAATCAAAAACTTTCAATTGAACTTATTGTTTCAATTCGTATGGTATTTTTGCTTATCCTCGTATCTTTCAAAAGTTGAAACTTAGGGAAGTGCTTTATAAACATATGTATAAAAAGAACATATTTCCTTTAGCTCCTTCATGCCTACTATAACTAGTTATTTTGGTTTTCTACTAGCGGCTTTAACGATAACTTCGGCTCTATTTATTGGTCTGAGTAAGATAGGACTTATTTGAAATTCATTGAATGAATAATTCATAAAAAGAAATCTTTCTGTGCTATTCCAGATATTCTCTAGTTCCTTACCGTGTTAATTATCAATTATTGGTCATTGAGATTCCTAGACACTACGGATTAATATTTAGGGATAAATATTACCTCTCTTTTTCCCCTTTCAAATAAATTAAATTGAAATGATTGAAGTTGACTCCCTTCTTCCTTCTTTATAGTAGTCTATCTCAGTAGCAGGTTGGTCAATACAATGGCTTAAGAAATCGAATATAAATATAGGCGGACCAATCCAAATCGCTGACTTATGAATGGAACTAGATAGGCGGGGAACTACAACTAAATTACTACCCCATTCTATATTCTATAGTGAGAGCATGTGCTGAGGCAGACAGAAAATTGGATGATAAGGTCACTCTCTTCCTTCTGTCAGCCGGTAGCACTCGTTAGTTTTGGGGAAGCAAACATGAATTGGTCAACGAGTAGGAAGACTTGGAAATTCTTTGGAAAAGGTGGCTAACACTAATATGCCTATAAACTACTATGGTGGTCATCATCGCTATGGCATGCACTGTGGCATGTTCTATGGTGCCTAGCCTATGCTGCTGGCCAACTACAGATCGATAGTGAGATTCTGATGCTATGCAGTTACGGATGCTCGTAATAGAGATTATGATCTTCGTTATCGGGAGGAAAATCCAGAATTTAGTGAAAGTAGGGATCCTAGTGCTAGTGATCGGGGTTCTGTCTTTCGTGATCGTTAGGAAGAGCCGGATGCTAGTGATCTATATTTTGATGTTTGGGATCGAAAGATTCTGATGTTCGTAAGCGAGACCGAGATCCTCCAGTAGCACCAGCAAGAGCAAATAAGCTACCACCTGATCTTGACCCTGACAGAACGGAATTCAAATTAGAAGAAAAGTAATGGTTGAAGAACCTCGTCTCACATCTCTTCCTGGCGGAAAAGCACAACTCCGTCCAGTATCTTTCCCTGTTCCGATATAGCCTAATATCCCCAGTAGAAGTGTGGATGGACCGGCGTGGATAGGGGAAAGCCTGTCCCACCATCATATAGTCCAATTCCTTTACAGTGCCAGCATTCCTTTGTACGCATATCTAGGCGCTGTTCCAGTAGATGACCTTGTTGATCCGGGACCAGAGCCTGTTGACTAAGTAGCAGATAGACCGTCGGAGGGGACGCCCGCAGCAGAGTCAGCAGAGAGAGCAGGGGCAGGAACATAAGAAGCTCCATAGCCGGTTGTTAACCTAATAGCATGATGGGCATAGACAGTACCATAGGTTGGTTCCAGATCGAGCTATTAAAGCACCTGACGGAACGGAACCGAAAATCTAGTAGAGGAAAAGGCAGGAGTCTATTTAGTAGACTTAGTTGCCTATGTTGAGTAAAGAACAGCCCCGTGAAGCTACGGGCTTTCCCTCTGTCTGGCGCGCATCCTTCCCTCCCCTCCTTTCTATCATTAGAAGCAAAGGCAGGAGCAGGTTTTTAGTCCCAAGTAAGAGATTGACTAGCTTTTATAACCAGCATCTAAGGCAATTCCAGATCTATAGTAACCATCAGTCTTAGATCCTCTAGGTGCAGGGGAAGCAGAGGTGAAGGCATCTTCAATAGGAGCAGGAAAGGAAGAGGCACCCATTTCGGTCTTTGCTTCCCCGCCATCATCTCGCCCAATTAAGGATACATATCCAGTCCTAGAACCAAGAGATCGAGTTTGAACAGCAGCATCAGTATGACCTTCATTGCATTTATTTAGTAAAGGGCCAAATTAGCCGGTTGCAAATCCACTGGATGACCCAAATATAGACCGTGGACCGGAACAGTAGACTTTAGCACTCAATCTCTCTCTCTTGCTGCTTCCCCTAGCAATGGTAACATTGATCAATCAATTACGGGCTCCTTGAAGTCTATCGAGTGCCTGACTTCGTCCCTCCGGGAGGACCACCCAGCCACAAGAAGGAATGGAATTGAACTGATCGAGCCAAGTTAGTAGTCAACAATATAGTGAACAACCCTTTCTAGAAAGTGGACTTGGTCACTTCTTTATCTTTCTCCTCTTCTGAGTCTTGCAACTTCTCTTTCCAATCCAAGGAAGCGATTGAAGTCACCCAAAGCCAGGAACATGCAAGGCGAAGCCAGGGTTTGAAGCAGTTCGAGGTAGAGTTCGACTTAACCTTCCATTGGGTTCATGGCTGAGGGTTGGAAGGAAGTGCGCTAACGCTGCAAGAAAGCGCCTTACCTGTATAGTAAGGTTTTCTTCGCTGGGTGCGCAGGAGCGCCCTGTATAGTCAAGGACTTTTCTACTTAACCTTAATGATTTGCAAGCTCATCTCCTTTATTATTGCATTCTTTTGTGGAAAATTGAATTGAGGGTTTGCTCTTATGATCGTGCCACGGCCGAAGTAATTCCAGCTTTCGCGTTAACCAATCGATTTCGGATGAATCCTCGTATCGAAGGTCGGAATGGAAGAAGGAAGCTATTCATCTCGCCAGAAGCAAGCTGATAGGACAGAACATAGCGACCAATTACCGTTGATGCAGATCCTGCTGTTTATTTTATGTTTAGTAAGGTTTAGTAAGGCAATATAGAATAGAGTACTTAACCACGCGGTTACGCATGAGCGAAGCGAGGGCTGCTCCCAACTCCTAGGGTTTTTTGTTCATGTTCCCGTATCCTCGGGCGAAAGTCCCCCAGTGGGTATAAATTCTCGGGATCTTTCTTCTCCTGACTGGACCATGCGATCAGTGCACCTATTTGATTTGAAAAGTTGTTTGATTTTAGGGCACCTAAGGCGGCTGTTTTGCACATGCCCACCTATAATAAAGTGAGTCATTTTTTTTGTTTTCTTTTTTGAGAGTCAAAGTGGGCTTTTCCAGTTGTGAGGATAAAGTGAGTCATTTTTTTTGTTTTCTTTTTTGAGAGTCAAAGTGGGCTTTTCCAGTTGTGAGCGTGCATTCCCTTCTAAGTTTTTGAAAAAGGCATTTGTAATCCCTTCTAAGTTTTTGAAAAGGCATTAGTAATCCCTTTTCATAACTTGAAAAAGTTAGAAGAAAAGAATCTCTAATTATACTGGTGTCGCTACCCTGGACCATCTGAATTCTAATTTATACTTTTCCGGATGCTATGAGAGGTATTCGATCCTATAATCAAGAATACATACAGCATGAGAACGGCATTGAATAGAGTTTTTCCTGTGAATTAGACTCTCTATCCTGGGATTTCCTAATGTACCACTACCCAAGTATAAGTTAGTTCAGATGTATCCCTCTAGTTTGTATACTAGAGAACGACATTCTTTTACTCTAAAGGGTATGATGTTATTAGGTGTACTTTTGCAGCTTTCTCAATTGTTGATTCGGATTCGGTTTTTCTTCCTCTGGGGTGAACTGCTCTCCCGGAGCTAATTTGAAATCTCGATTCGTTATGATCTTTGCGCGTAAGGGCTGAATTCGTATTCAAGAAATGATCATCTCAGATTGAATCAGCCGAAAGGCAAGGGAGTGGACTATACTCTCTAGTTAGAGCTCAAGATCTTACTTCTCTTCCTGAAGATGGACAGGGTAATCAAGCCAAAGTTTGTAAACTCTTTTTTTTGGTTGGTAGTCCAAATGTACAAAGGTTTCATTGGCGGGTGAAGGATTGATCATCTCACGCCAACTTCTCGAAGTTCAGTTTCTCACTTTCAATGTGCCAAGCCCAATTCAGTAGTTGGCGTTTCCGCTAGAGCTATCGCCTTAGGAATAGAGTACGAATGCGGGGACTCTTTACTTAGTGTATGAATCGGCTGTTGCTAAACAATAAGAAGATTCGTCATATAGTTAACACAAGCATCTCAATCCTGAAAGAATGATATAATTATCAACAAACGTTTCGAACAAAAACAAAGATGTAACCTCAATTTCAATAGAAGGAAGTCAGCGCTCAAGCGCCGAGCCACTTTCACGCGATAAACGAAATCTAAAAAATAGAATAGCCTCATGAGACCCCGAGGAGGACGTTGCAACGAAGCTCAGTCCAAAGAGAGTAAGTAATTCACCCGCGGGTTCATGATCCACTGAGAAAAAAAGAAATAGAATATCGAATTCACAAAATAAGAATGTATTAATAATAAGAAGTGATAAGCGAATTCACTCATTAAAGGGGTCATAGTACAATTAAAAGCTTCTCTCGTTGCCTTCGATTCAAAGTCAAAGAGTGGTGGGGACTTACCTAACCCTATACAGAAGACAAGTAAACTTCCCTGATACGAAAGCCTTGGATAGTAGGGACAGGGTATAAACCATAAACTGCCATAAATGAATCCATATCTTTCCTATCGGCTATCTTGTGGTCTAGCTATGGTCTAAGATGGGATCTAGAAGGTATATATTCCTGTTTCTAAATAGTAGGAGGATAGGGTAATGCCATAATCGGCCATAAGCAGAGGAGCAGGTTGAAAGGGTCTCATGCTACGATACGAGTAGAATACATAGAGGTAGAGTTCGGGTCAATAGATAGAATTGGGAAACCCCCTCTCCCTTTTGTCGGTGATACAGTCTTGCTTGCTACGGCTGGTTAACGAGAAGCTTTGAACAAAATAAAGGGCGCAAGGGGTCCAGGCAAGGATTTCGGTGAACAAATGTTGTAGTAAATGAAAAAAAAAAAGTCGCTTTAGGAGCGGTTGCTAAGCTCTTTCTCTAGTCAAGGTCATCGGCGAGGTAGAACCATCCTTTTTGGTTTGGGTGTGAGCGCTTTATTAATAGGAGAAGGCGAACTAGCAGTGGTGCCGTATCAAAGAAGTTGTTCGTACTGACCTTGAGCTTAGGGTTCGCTACCCATAAGTCGTTCTGCGGAACTTTCTTAAATTCTAGAGTTCCTTTCTTACTGGCTCGAATGGAGGAGACTGATTCAAGAGAAGAGACTTCGATTGAGCTCATGACCTTGCTTGAACTAGAAAACCTTGGACAGCGGGGACTGATACAGGTGGTCAGCTTAAGCAAAGCTAAAGGCAATGAGGGATAGCTTTCTAGTCATGATATGGGCAATTCACACTAACCGAATCTCGCATAGAATCCATAAATGAAGAAAGCATCTCAATTGGAGAAAAGTTCGTTTTCCCGGGAAATTAGTTTGTCAACGAAATTCCACTCATAAGTAGGTTCACATCGTGATCTAAGTTTCATTTCCCATCGAGAGGTTATGATACTGGTAAAGAGTCCTATTCTTTTCCTTTCAACCCGACCTTGGGTTATGAATTAATTCAATAGCTCCGGGTAGGCTTCTCCCTCACTGCATTCCAGGGCAAGCCCCTACCTTAGAACCTCCCATTCCTAGGACTACAAGTGTAGATTGAGTTATAGTTGATTTGAGTGAGTTTGACAGAGATGGCGGGCTAGTTTCGAACCAAGGCGGCGAGGAAGTATCCTAGCCGTTCACCCGAATGGACACTGAGTCTCACTTTAGTTGTTCTTGCAGAGCGAACACTCCCTCTAGGTTCAAGTCCTGGTAAGGAGTCTCGAACGAAGGAAGAGGAGGCTAAACAGTAGAATATAGTCAGCATAGAGCAAGCTGACTTTCTAGCCCACTAGAAAGCCAAGCGGGGGAGAGCGCGAGGACGCGCGCAAAAAGGTTGTGCGGTTGGTGCGCAAGGGTGCGAGCGTGAAGGGCCCTTGATCCGGGAAGGAATGAATGGTAAGCCTGCCATTTCTAAAAAGAGAGATTATGCCCTATTTACCGAGAGAGGTCTCTCCCGGGCCAGCAGTCTTCTTTACCTCTAGTCGATCGACCGCCATGGGCTGCCCTTAGGTGAACTCTGCTCCTCTCACGAGAAGAGGGCTAAGGCCGAGGTATCTCTCTTGTTAAATAAAAAAACTACAACCCTATGTCCTTCTTTTGAAAAACGGATGAAACTGCAGAATAGCTCCGAAAGTTTCTGACCTAAAAAGGTGTCCAGGGAGAAAGTCAAGTCTGGGATAGAGCGATCCATCCGTGCAATTCAGTTAGTGCCCAACGAATGGGAACTCTCTTTTGGGGTGGTGACGAGTCCTCTGAATAGGACTTCGGCAGTGCTAAGATCTTGTCATGGGAGGAAAGGGGAGAAAGGTCGCTGGCTGAGAAAAAGATGGGCCTTCCATTGTTCGAGAATCCCCTGCTCCTGCTCTAGAAGAGGAGGCATGCCGTAGTTTAAGAAGGGGACAGAGATCCTAACTAGCTAGGGCTGGCTATTCTTCGTGGACTAGTCTTTTGCTTTTTTTTTATCCTTCTCTAGTTGTGGGACTTAAGGAGGAAAGATGTCACCGGGGAACGAAATCCAAGAATTTGGCTGGCGTACGAAAGAAACTTGCCTTCAAGCTTGAAACTTCTTGCCCATCCTGGCTTTCACATAGGATTTGCGGCATATGACTTTGACTGTATAAAAGGAAGAGAAAGAGCATCCGATTACTGAACCACTACTATGGGATCGTCGCTTAGTGCATTGATGCCTTTTTGAAGGGCTTAGCCTTTGCAATCATAGGCTGTTGGAAGCTCTCTCTGCTCTGTCGGCTGTTAGCCTTTCTGACTTTCTTGTTTTCCTACTTTCCCGCTTTGAAAGTCTTTCGAACTATATATAATGCCACTAATCCAATAGTTTAGATATCCATGCACAGAGAAGCTGCTAGTCTTTTCGACCCTTCCACCAAGGCACGAACCGAACGGGAGCCTTTCTTTCCTAAGCTTGATGAATGTGAATGTGCCGAAATTCTTTTTAGTGGCGAGCAGGACATTTGCTGTTTTCAGGAATTGGAAGAAAAGACCTGTTTGCTATTGAATCAGCTGTCAGAGAGGTATAGCTTTTCTCAAAAAATCCCGAGGACAAATGGCACGAATGAAGAAATTCCCATCTAGGAAGGGAAGGTTAGGCTGTTGTTGGCGCTGTGGGACTGATGTTTGTCCCGGATCCTTTTCTCTCTCTTCTAGAGCAGGGGGATGGGAGGAAATTCGCTTCTTCGCTAACCGCTCTTTCTTCGCGCTCTAATCTCAGTTCTATTCGTCCTCGGCGTTAACTGCGGCGACAATACGTTCTTGTATGTACTCCATTCTCAGAGGAATCTCGTCGTCTAACCTCTGGAATGCCGTCGATCGGAGCCTCATTCCTGATCTCCTCGGTAAGCTTTTTGGGTTCCCTTTCTTTGATTTTCTCTGCTTTTGAAATGGATGGGTTTTTTGGATCTTCCCGATCGGCGGGACCGAGTCCGGTGATGAATGGAAAGAAATTGAAAGCACTAATTTGGATCGGAGGTCTCATCTTCTTCAGTGCCTTCTCACTTAATGCTAACCGAACAATAGCGCTCATCAGGGTGGTTTGCTCGGGTTAGCCAAGAAAGCCTTAGTGCGCAAAGGCATAGAGCTCAAAGACAGGCTGAGTAAGAGATTCAAAGAGTGTAGTTAGTGGTCCTCGCTCCGGGGATTCGGCTTAGGTTACTTACAGAAGGAAAATCTGAGTCCAAAGTATGGATTTGCACGAGCTAGCTATCAAATCAGTGAAAGAGGTGTTCTGCTCTTCCTGTCCTAAATAACGTCAGTCTCATATAGCTAGAATTTGAATCAAATTCAACAAAGCAGATCAATCAAAGAAGTTGAAAAGCCAGTTCATTTCGATGATGTCACGAAATCCCTTTTCACTCTTGTTTTTATCCGATGCGCCAATAACAATAAGAAGGGTAGCACTTTGACCATATTCACGAGAGTGCCAAGATCAAAAGTTCTCTAAGGCTAAGCTATGTCATGTCACCACACCGGAAGATGGGCCTATTCCACTAGGTGTGCTGGTCGTATCCTATCATCATTTTACCTAGTGGACATGCTCGTCCAAGAGAGATTTGCGCTTGTACTTGCTAATTAGTCTGTTGTCGCTCGTCCTGTCTATCCTAGTTGCCTATCTCCGTCACCAAGAAGAGGGTTTGCACCGTAAAGTGGTACAGATCTACCTGTCCCCTAAAAAAGATCAGTGTTTTGAGATCGTTCTACACAAGTAGGAGATCGAGCATTCGCATAGAAAAATGGTGATCAGATCAAATAAAGTCCGTTCGTGCCGGTCCGGGTAAAGCTACTACAATGAAGAGACACCCATGCTAGCTTCTTTCCGAGATGAAGACCAGCCCTTACTCTCTACTTCAGGTAGTCGAAGACTGGTGGGACGACAGAAAAAGAGCAGATAATGTCCCGGCAAATGAAAGCGTCTCATAGTTCACATTTGATCGATTCAAACCTGCTGCTTAAAGAGCTGCTTGCTACCACTTTGTAATTATATTAGAAGAAAATAGCCCAAGACAGCTGTGGCATGCCCTGTTTACAGCTGCTTATCCTCTTCTGTCTTTCCGTCATCTCAACCTCGCACCTAAGCATCACGTTCCTAGGGACAGAGACCTTCAAGCTCTAAGGCTATCATAGTAATGCCAGCATGGTTACATCTAACTGCCTACTGGGCAAGCTTCAACTTCAAAGTCACCTGATTTGGCACCAGCCAAAGGAGTAGGAGCAGCTGCTGGGGAACCACCATAACCATCCATGGGAGTCAGAATAGCAGCAAAAGGAGTAGTAGGAGCATGGACACTGGGAAAAGATTGAATCGATCCAGCTCTGGTAACAAAGCTGTAGGCAAGCCTTAGTGGGGACCATCCATACCTCTAAGCCCGAGACTTTTTCTCCTCGGATCGGAGCGCACCACGGGATGCTTTGTGAACAGCCCCCTCTGCAGGTCCCGCTGCAGTTATATGAGCTGCCCCCTCTGTTCAATACCGATACCTGTCAGATTCCATAGCTGATGAATCTCTTTCTTTTGAAACTCTTTCCATTGATCGTCACGCAAGACGCTTTTCTGGCACAAACCTAGTAGTTATTTGTCCTGCCGATCTTGGGTGAACTGATGACACTGATGCTCCAAGACCAAGAGTTTTCACAGCCAAAGCTATTGAAGCTGCTCCCTCCCATGAATCACTGCTTTCTGCACGCACTGCTTTCGCACCACGGCTTTCCGCAAAATAGAGAAAACAAACTCCTATCCCAGTTGATCGAGCTGAATCCACCCACTGCCGGGCAGGTGCATCAGCCTCTTCTTTCTTGTTTCCGACAGGGCTAGTGTAGCTAGCCGCACAAGCCTCTGACCTGTACTCCAAAAAGGGAAGGTGAGGGGCTTAGAGACGGGTAGATAGACTAGACCAAGAAGAAGAAAAGAAAGCGCAACTATACTAGGCGAGGGAGGCTCCACCCGTAGGAGCCGACCGATTGTCGCTATAGTAGGTTTGCTATCTTTTTCGAGTGCAGTGAGTAAAGTAGCTAGTTAACCTTACCGAGGCTTTTCGCTCCTCTCCTTACAGTCGAGCCTCTGACACGGACAGCCATAGTGGTGGTAGCTCCTGTTCTGATGCCTTCACGCTCCTCTCGCTATGCTCGAGCTGCTTCGCACCTCTCACTTTCTTTTGTTTGAGCGGCTATCGCTTCTCTTTGATTCTATAGTGGGAATTCCTCTTCTATCGTGATTGGTTGGGCCAGACTCTTCCTCTCTTTTTCACTCCCCCATCCCTCCTCAAGGTTGGGAACAAGACGGATATGCCAATGGCGTCTATCAGAGAGTGGTTTCCTGGATTGGTTGGTTTGAGGAGTGAAGGCGTTAAGAGAAATGACAGTATCTTGATCCTCTATCCCGGACCATTCCATTAACCTAGTATCATTCTTCATCTCCGACGGCTAGGACAGTCCTCTACTCCGACAGCTAGTTACTGATCTGATGAATCTGAGCCTGCTTCCTCAACTTCCTCAATATCAATGAATATATAGCTTGAACCCCCAAACCCTGAATTCGAAATGTCGTAATGTTCGAAAGACTCCAAATGATTCAGTGTCTATTCCTTCAAAATCGACTCTTCGCCACCTCGTGCAATTGGAATTTCTCGCGTGAGGATTTGGGAGCGGGTGGCATGCTGAAAGGCAAATCCCGAGCTGTTAAAAGAGTGATTGTCTTTGCATCGTAACCCCAGGAGCCCCTTGTGGAGCTTTCCTCGAAAAGGTAGCCCTATTGGAAGGAATCCATGAATAAGCGCATTCATCGGACAAAGGAGGAAGAAGAAAGCCAGTAGGACATCCGCAACAAGGGCTTCTGCTGGCGTAAGGGCTGTAGCTTATCTAACTGACCTCGACTTGCTTGGCTTGCAACAGGCAGGCAAAACAGGCTATTTATTGGCTTGATAGCGGGTGATTCAACAACATCCGCTTGGACCGGCTTGGCTTGAAGAAGCCCCTTAGGTGGATTGGTCCCTGCAAGGCTATCTGTCTACTTGGCTCTGGTTTCGCTTTGGGCTATCTTCTTTCTCCTCGTTCTTGCTTTCGTGCTTGATGGCTGAATGGGAGAGAGGTTCACTATACCACTTGAGGTTGAGGACTGGCTTAAACCTATTTGATCCAGCAGTCTCGAATAAGCAAAGGATAGAGGGAAAGGGGAAGTTTAACCATCTCCTCAAGCCTGCGAACTAGTTTCGAGTACTAAGGCCAACCATTGGGAGTGCCCTCACATCCCGTTCCAACAAGCTAGGAGCAATTCGATCAGTTAAGATAGTTAGAAAGTTAGCTTTACGCAAGCCAGGCCAGGTATGAAATTACTGGTTCGTTCGATAGGGACATTTTTTATTGATAGGGTAGGCCCATCCGGTTGGAGTAGTCTTTGCCGATGGATAAGCCGTGAATATGAATAGTCAGGAGCGAGCTGGCAGAGAAAGAAAACCTGGGCACTGGTGACTAGTTGAAGGTGTGCTCATTCCCCGAGAAAGGGTGAGTGCAACGAAGTTAGACTCAGGTATGCTAATCACTGAGTTTATATACTCTGGATGAGGAAGGATGGCCAAGCTTATTCTCACACATTAAAGAAAGAAGGAAGAAAGGACGCCGCAAAGAAAAAGACATCTCATTGTTTTGAGGAAAGATGGGTTTTTTCTAGAGAGATTCGCGAGTTCTTTTCAAGCAAGCTTCAATTTGATATGGGGACTTGTAAGATGCCAGACAAGGAAGGCCTTTTCTTCCAATTCCAACCAAACTTTATTAGCGATACTATTCTTGTTGGCTAATTGGGCTAACTCGTGAGAGACTTTGTCCCCTCCTTTAATTGTAGAACATATCCAAGTTTGCTGCTAAACAAAGAATGTTTTCAATGATCAGACCAAAACCAATCCCTTGCTTGACAGTGAGGGAACCCTAAGTACGTCATTCCACCATGCATCCAACGGTTGACTCTCGTCCTTCCGTTTAGTCACCCTAAAACTTGGCCTTGTATCGGTCCAACCATTCCTCCGCTCGATATTCAGCCTCCGCCTGCCCTACTTGAAAGAAGGTTTCTAGCTGCTCATACGATTGGAATTCTGATTAGACCTTGGAAATATTCCACTACTGAATGACCATATTATTAAACCAGGCTTCCAGCCGTGGTTTACACGGACGCTACTTAATCATAAAGTTCTTCTTTGGAAAACAAGTAGCTCCTAGTTCAACCTCTGTGTACTTGCCTCTTTCGATGGATTCTTTGTATGGATGGAAGCCTCTCTTTTTTGGGTCCTTCACTTGTCTGCTTTCGTTCCACTCCTTTCCAACTCTTGTCCAGTAGACATTATGAGTGGAGCAACGGATATAAGAAGAAGAGGAAAGTGCTAACCATGCTAAGACCATTTACGACGACAACAGCTTTCTTGGCTGATCCTTCACTAATCATGCTTCATGTTATAGACATGGAATTTGAATCGGATTTAAGATGTGCAGCCTAAGCCTATTCTGATTCAATGGCACAACTCTCTCTCAAGCCCTAGTTTATTTAGAAAGATAGCTGCAATCCTGCCGGGCCAGGAGTTCCGGCTATGTGAAATGGACAAAATTGTCATATTCATGTGCTGCGGATTCCTAAAAGCTATTATTCCGCAGACAAAACCGTAATGCCTTCAACGGCATCTTCTTCTAATTAGAATAGTATCCCTGCTGTTCGTAGATTCACTCCCGGTGAAATAGCAGCTACGCCCCTTGGTACCGAGCGTTTGAACTAATCCGAGTCTTTTGAGCTCTTTATGGCAGCTAGTCTAGATCGATTCCTAAGAGGATTGGACAATTTTTAAGACAGAGTATCGCTAACTCTTACTCTTTGATCGACGACCAAGTTAGAAAGAAATCTTCTTCACCAATAAAGGTAGCGAAGTCACCTCCATTCTCGATTTCTATTGCGACAGAGGGAGGTCTCATAATAGAGTCAACATCACGATTAGAGTCAGTCCGGATCCGGTCCGCAGCGAGTATTGGGATCAATACTTCGTTCCTTTGCTGAATCAGGAATGGAATAGCCGACTCCAGGTATTTCCCAGCGCAAAGCAAAGGCGATGACTAGTAGATTCGGGGGTACCTAGAAAGCGAACAAATGTTCCCATGGTCATGATTGTTGACTAAACTGCCCTTTCTCTGATTCCCCTTGCCGACTCTGAACTAACTCATGCTTGAATGTGAACAAGCGATAGTACGGAAAGCTGCATTCTACTGATTTTCTTACTTTCTTCCCTTCCTTAGAGTAGGAATTCTCTCTCTAAAGGGAGTTCGGTAAGCCTCGGGTCATAATCTAGTATGACCGAAGCATTAGCCCTGTCTATCTCTATCCTGGGCACCTTACCTTCTAATCAGACTCGTCAAAGTTCAAATAAGTGGCAGAATTCTTCGTCACAGCCAGCGCACAATGCCAATTCCGATAATTTTCAGTCTAACCGTGGTAGACCAGTATCCAACACATCCTCGCCACACGCAAGCATCCTTGGTACAAAAAGTTCTCAAGCAAGCAGCCAGCCCCTGACGTGTCCAATTTGCTCACTGCCTGACCCCACTACCCCTACACCCCCCGGTAACTAGATTGACTCTCCTTATCAAGAGATTCCATCTAGTGAATCTAGTCCGAGGTAGAAGTCATATTAACCCGCAGGATCTCTAAAGATGAGTACGCCCAGATCTGATTCACTTGCAGGTATTCGAGAACAAGCCCCTCTAGAGATGAATGTGCAGCTGAGTCAATCACTGTGATTCTGTGGCATCAATCCCAGTTGCCTTTCTTCGGCCGTATTCTTCCACTCTTCCTAAGACCGGTAATTCCTTTAGGCCACTCACTGGAACCCCAAGAATTTGTCCTAAATCGTATTTGCTTTCCTATTCATTATTCATTGCCTTTCCTTCCCCCGGTTGGTTTCGCTCTCTTGGAACGTTCATTCCTTGTAAGAACAATCCTACATCTAAACCTTGTTCTTGCTACTTAGGGACTATAACTCCTAGAAGTCGAACTCGCTCGCAGGTAGGGAGAAATGGAACTCCATGTAAGCTTTATCCAATTGGTTCACATTCATTCCCAGCTAACCAACAGAGTGACTAGTGGTGGGCAAGAGGGTTTACAGGGTGAGGTAGTTTATTTATTAATAAATCATTCCCATGGTCATAGTTCAATTCGTTAGCTTTCTAAACTCCTGGGATATCTACTAGTCATCGCCTTGAGTCTGCCCTTCCTAGTTAGGCCATTTCCTATTGCCCGTACTAAACCTAAAGCACCAACAGCGGGAGACTCATTCAAAGAACACCAAGGCAATCTCGATTAAAAAAAGATAAGGCTTTGTTGTTTCCTTCTCATTTGACCGACGCGGGTTTGATATAAACAATTCTCCACGCTATTCCCCCGCCGGGTAGGCACAAAGCATCGGTAGGTTCACATGAACAATTGGTAGTTGAACCCGAGGGTTGACGCTTAAAATCAAATTATGACCATAGAGAACGTTTATCGATTTGATTGGATTGCTTTCAACTGTACGCCAATTGCACATTCGCCTTCGCTTCTTGCTTTCGACGCTTCGAATATCGAATAAACATGCTCTATTCAATCATAGAATTCCACCCCTGGACGCTTTCCAATTCAATCTCACCTTCGCCGGTAGGCTTGGCACTCCTTGTTTGTGTATTCGCTAACTTTCTTCCACGCTGGCTAACTAGAGTAACCACTAGAAATAGAAAGTCAATTCTCTATCTTCCGGGAGAAGGTGGTCTTGCTTTTTCAACTTCCATTTGCTCTTTATGCGAATGAGATCCCAGTTTGTGAGCTGGACAGCGGGTTTTGATCAATAGTATAAGTAATCCGCCCAGAAGAGGAGGGTTTCGAATCCTCGAGAAAGTTCTTTATCTGAGATGAATTTTCGAACTAATGGAACTAATCAAATAGTAAGTAAATCCACACAAGTAAAGAATCTTGGCTCTCCTATCTTCACATTCATCTGCCCTATCAACTTCAATGTTTAAGATATTTTCCAGTGAGGCCTATCAAAATAGGGTAAGAACTAAAAGCTTTCCTATCCAATGCAATCTCATCTCCGAAACAAATGAAAGTGAAAGAAGCCCGCATACCCACTCTCCTTTCCTGTAAATTCATGTCTTATAGTCCAGAACCAATCTTCCCCGCCGGGCCAGAAAGTTCTCCCATGTCCACCTCCTATTTCACTTCACACCAACCCCATCATAGCACTCTAAGGTTCAGCGTGGAACTTCATGCCTCAGCTTGCTTAGCCTCTGTTCCGTCTGGCTTTGCTCGAGAAAAGGATCTGCTCTTGCCGTTCGTTAAGGATGATGGGCTAGGCGGGGAGCGTACTGAACCAACCTGTTTGTTTAAGCGGATCACCACTCTTCGAGGAATAGTCTCGGTTAGGCGGGTTAGGCCAAGTCAGTACCACGTGTGTGTGCAGGAGCTAACGATCCGTGCCCCTTATTAACTGATCGAAGGGTGGTAAGAAATTCCATTCTCCTTTCTTCGTGAGAAAAGGCACCACCCAGACGGAACGGAAGCTATAGTCATAACATCGCCGAAAACAACCATCGACTGGCAAGATACAGCCCGGGAGCAGAAAGAGTCAGGGGGTTCAGCCTACGCTAGCATGCCTACCGCACTACCGCCCCCACTCTCTACTATTGGTGGCTAATGGGCCCCTTCTCTCGCGTATCCTGTCTTTTCGGATCGGCAACAGACTTGGCCTCCCATTTCTTATGAGACGGCAAACGAAGAACTTCTCTTTATCCGTCCGTGGCTGAGGAATTGAATTGCGCGAAGAGTTTGAGGCCCGGTAAGGGGATAGCGGGTCAATGCCTTCTGCTCTTTCCGGTAAGTGAGTAGGGCCAGTCCCACACGATTAGCATAGATAAGACACGTCAGGTAGGATTGGTCGGAGAAGGATTGGACATTTCCATTGATCAGCTCATCCAATCCAGTCTATGATCAGGCAATGGGGCCTTTCTTCGATCAGGCAGGAGGTTGCCTAAAAGTAGACCTAACTATAGGCTTAAGCTCGCTTAAATGCAATTTCTCCTTAGGTTAGGCCGAATACCTAGTTGAGAGGGGTCCCTAATGTGATACCCTTCGTCCATTCATTCAGGATCAAAAACGGGCCTGGCCTAATTGAATCATCTCATCGAGGATTGCATGTGAAAAGATCGGATCTTCGAAATCCCCAATCGTTCGTTACTGAACCTAAAAACTCGCCGCTTATCATGTAAAGTAGTGCTCTCGCTAGCTGGAACGGAACTATCAAATGGAGGAACAAGTCAAGCGTAGGCCTTCTTGGAGTATAGCTTCAAGTAGCTCTAAGAAGTTCTTTATTTTATATCCGGTTCGGCACTCGGCTTTCTGAAGTTATTCCATTCCAGGGCGTGAAGCTTTCCGTGGACAGGGTCCGTCAACTAGCTTAGCTACCGATTGGGGGATGCTTTCACCTTGAAGGTATTAACGAAGCCAGGCCACGCAAGCAAAGGAAAGATTGATTCTAGGCCAGTGAAAGAGAAAGATTCGCTCTTGGGCTGACCTATGATAACCACACATCCAAATATGGGTAAGTCGAGAGCTTCTCTCTCTGCAGCAGCCTTCGATCTAGTGTTCACGCTTCGGTTCTACTCTACTAGACATCGGGGCCCAGAACATGCTTCTTTTTGTGTGGTATAGCTCCGAACTTCAGTGTCAGCAACTCCATTCCTTCTGGTGGGCAGTAGTGTAAGGTGCCTGCGAACGCAGAGCTGAGCCATCTCCTGCTACTCGCGCGGCTGCTTATCAGCCCGTAGCTTGCTTGCAGGCGCTTGAAGAAGGATCAAGAAAGTCACCATCGGAAGTTGTAGTTCGCTGGTTCGAATCCGGCTCGTGACAAGGCCTTTGGTCATATAATATCTCGGCGCCTCCGTTCGTTTTCTTGTTAGACGGATGACTCTCCCGCGGGTAAACATGGGATAGGATCCACTCTCAGCTGAGCTTCTTTACTGTCTCTTTTTTTTTGCTGGTTGTTCAATATGGTAAAGATAGAGAGTTGGTGTTGAGCTTGGGCATTTCTCCTACTTCTTGTAAAGCTCCTAATATTTCGACTATTATTTGGAAACCTCCTGCCCCTGCTTGGATCAAGACTAATTCGGATGGATTATCAAAAGGAAATCCAGGTGTGGCTGCTGCTGGTGCTCTTTTTAGAGATAATCTTGGCTATTTTTTCGGGGGTTTTTCTGTAGTCATCACACAGCTTTTTTTGCTGAACTAATGGCAGTTGTTCATGTCGTGGAATTTGATTTGATAAAGGTTGGCATAATTTGTGGTTAGAATCAGATTCAATGCTAGTCATTCATTATCTTCAAAACCGATCGTTGAATCCTCCTTGGCAGATCCGTAACAGATGGTTGAATTGTTTATCTATGATCTCTTCGATGAGTTTTCATTTTTCTCATATATATCGAGAGGGTAATGAGGCCGCTGATGCTCTTGCTAATCTTGGCCTTCTTCAGGATAATTTGAGTTGGTGGGAGTCTCCTCCCTTGGCTATCAGGGGCTTTCTTTATAAAGACCTTTGTGGTGTGGCCTTCCTTCTTATCGATTTTGTTAGTTTTAGGATGATACCGGTTATATTTTTTTGCATGACATGCATTTTAGGGGTTCAATTCTTTTGTCTCCTATTATAGGATTTTCTTTTAAGGGGTAAGGCTCATTACGTCCCCCCCTAACTATGTTCTCTTGTCTTCTTTTTTATTTTCAATAAATTCCCGTCACAAAAAAAAGAATTCCCTTTCGGTTCATTTGGGTATGCTGGGAAGATGAAGAGATGAACTTTGGAATTCAATTACAGAGAAATTAAGCAAGAAGCTTTCGGGTTGGAAAGGTGCCCGCCCTATTAGGTCAAGCTGGTAAGGTCTTGTTTTTAATGAAATCCACTCTTCAAAGCTTGCCTTACAACTCAAATCGAAATCAATCAATCACGACCTGCTATCCACAACCTCAACCAATCACAACTTCCTATCGACAGCCTTCCCGTACCCCTTTCCATCCATAGGGCTAAGCGTCGTTTCGACTTTCACTTTCAAGACATCGACATTGAAAGAACTCACCGATAACTGCGCCCTCCTTCAGCTGAAAACTGGACCCTTCCCCAGGACAAAAGAAGAAAGGAATTGAGCAAAGCCACCCTACTTAGATCCCCGGATCGCGTTATTGGATTAGCGGGCGCCACAAGACAAATTAGTCGTACAAGGACATTCGGCTTATCAGAGGCAATGGCCTTCGCCTACGTCAAAGACAGCCGATTCGTCCTACTAACATGTCTTCTGCTGGGATTGGATGTCTGGTGGTATCTTCTGCCAGAGCCCCTATTGGTTCAACCAACGGCTTGTTGCTCACCTGAGTGCGCTAGTGCAATTAAGGAAGCCGCACAATGCCAAATGAGGTCTCTGGGCTTCCCGTGTATTCATCCAAATCAGATCCATGATAAAGTTATGGACACGTTCACGAAACCGGAAGTCTTTCGATCCCATGCAGTCAATGCCAATGGGTGTGCTTTAGAGCTGGTGGCAACCGAATACCTTTCACACCTAACCCAGGCTTTTGCCAACAACCTTTCTTTCAAAATCCACTAGGTAAACCTAGCAAAAGTCCAGGAACAGCTAAAAAGGCTTGAAGAGACAGTGGCTCGAAGCATTAAGAGGAAATAGAAAAATTCGTATGAAGAGGTCCTCAACCCTATGATCCTTAGATTTGGAAGGAATGATGGGGCCCACATCAAAAAGTAGTTGAACCTACATAGCGAAAAGGGGGATCGCCTTACGCACGTGAAATCCTTTTATGCCCATCCGCCTAATGTGCTGAAGTGGCTCATGATGATAGTCTTATGATCAGATTATTCCCAAGGAGCCTTACTGATCAAGCTATGGAATGGTACTTCACTCTCCCTAGGTATTCAATTCAATCCTTTGCCCCCCTTGTCGAAAAGTATTTAGAACGCTTCTCAGCTATCACAAAGAGGGAAATGTTGATTCAATCGACTTGGAAACACAATCCTGGTGAGAGCTTTTCATCATACCCTGCGAGGTTGAAGTCCTTTACCTCAATAACCCATTCCAGATGAAATTTTGTTCCTGGGGTATGTATATATAATAGTAAACCTAGGCTTTCAGCAGACACATCTACATCCGAATCCGAAGAAGTGGAGAATCCGCGACTGGAGAAGAAGGCCTTGTCCCCTGTGGGGGGCGGCCAGGCGAAAAGACCGACCCGGGAATGTCTAGGAGAAAGCACTTCCTAACAGAGCAGTCTAATTGTTGTATTCGGCGGTAGGACTGTGATAACAACCTTCTCTTCGACCTGCCTAGAGGCGAGATCAGATCACCTCATCAACTCAAATAAAGGTGACGAAAACCGGCATTCTACTAGTAGTAGTAGGAAAAGGCGCTTTCGTAGGCAACCCCGCTTTCAAAGGAGACCAGCTTATTAGATCCAGAACCCTCCCTGGCGGTAAGAATCTTCAAAAAAAAGTGGAGTCATTCCTTGTCCCTATTCCTAGTAGTGCCTCTGGACGCCAGCCTTCCTTCTAGTAGAAAGGTGTTTACTGTCCCTACTCTCAGATTCCCTGAATTCCACTCAAGGACACCTGTAACAAACAACAATAGGGTAGGGGTTTAAACAAAAAAAAGAATGGGATGACTAGTGCTGGTTCATTTTATTAACTAGTTATATACGCTTTTTTATGATCTAAAGCAGATAGATTGAATCGCACGAGGTTCGGGAAAAGATCTTGTACCATTGAAATATGGTCCATGTAGTAGTCTTATGCGTTGGACCGGGTCTCCTTTTGTCTGATTGCGACGATGAAATGGTAAAGAGATGTCGAAATGGTGAGAAAGCTCACAATCCATAAGTTTGCCCGTTTGGAGATGTTGAACTATCGTTAGTACAATTGCGGAGACTTTCGTCGCTTTGTTCCTGCCTGGCTCACTAGTCAGACCCCCAAAGAAAGGGATATGTGCGTCTTGTTCGGATGGGTAAGTTTGAGCTTTTATGAATTGAATCTTGGTCTCTGGGCTCCGAGTACTATGTGCTATGGTATTTGCTAAACAATCCAGTTCTAGAACCTCCTTTCTGCTCCCATTGGCGGCTCAACTTCGCTTTTGTCCAATGATTCCTTCTAACATAAGAGGGCATTCGTGAACAAGCCCTGCTAACAGCTCTTTGTCCGATTCTATTCCTATTTCCTGCTCGATAAGGGTCAGAACTCGATCCGGGAATTTCATTAGACCTCGAATGCGCTCTTACTCTTGGAGGAAGATCTGCTTGAGAGCATCGAATCGTTGCTGCTTTTGCTATTGATCTACAAATCGCTGCAACCAATGTCCCGAAAGTAGCAGTAGCCTCCGTCCTCTTTTGAGTAGAATGATGGGCTCTTAGGAATAGAAGTGGGCATGAATGAAGCTTCTAGGACTGTGTTGACTGAAGCTCTCTTTGTCCATCTAATCTTGATTTGCTGTAAACAGACGATAGTGTCAATTGGCTTATTCGATGCTCACTGCCTGAATTTAGGAGTTAACCCGATCGAGATCAGATGATGCAAGGATCGGATTTGATAAACTTTCTGGCAATTCGCCTCTTTCGGGATCTTCTATGACTCTATTAGCTTCTTTCTTCCAACGTCCAACGGAGGTCACTTCGCTCGCCTAAGAAGGAGCTGTGGGACTTTTTGGATCAATTGCTGAGGAGCAGACGATCTTGGCTTAGAGAGATGCGCCTTTTAGCTTGTTATCGCTTTTTAGGTTCTTGCTCGACTTCTGGGAATCCCTCACCCAGTTCCATATGGGGATGAATCCAATCCTAGGGCATTAACCTTTCTGGGAAGCCGGTCCCTTTACATAGCGGCAGTTTTTTCGAAGTAGCTGCAATTGAATCGGCTGGTCTAGAATCAGCTGCTAGAGAATAGGCCGCTAGGGGTACAGATTTGCTAACTGTTAAATTAACCAGTGTTCTGTTTGCAATTGAATGCGTATCCGCTGTGATTGAATCAGTAAGCGCTGCAGATCTGATCTATAAAGAATTACCCTCATTCGATCTCAGATAGGATGAATACAAAGGAAGTCAGTTTCATTTGGACGATGCATACCCCTTCCTCATTAACTATGTCATGTCACTTCCTTTAGTTTAGCAGCTCCGGTATCGGGAGCATTCACAGCTGATTCTTGAACTAACAACCATAAAGCAGAGACAGAGAGAGGAATTAGTACCACAGACGGGCTACTAAGGCAGAGAGAGGCTACTTTCTAACAACCATGTTAGCAAGCGCTTTCGCTTCGCCCCTTGATTTTTTTCTTTCAAACCAACCTTGACTATTGAGATTATCCATCTTATTTTCCGAATCGAAATCAAAGTAGTATCCACCTTCTTCCTTTGCCAGTATCCTAAGATCGATCTCTTGACTAAGTCATTTCACACTAAGCACTGAGAACATGGGCCCGTACCGTGCTACTGCCTTGACCTAGGATTCTTTTCCTCACATCGGATTCTGAACTTGAAAACTGAAGCTTGCGAGATTGCTTGGTACCCTTTGCACTGTTTGCAAGCCTTTTCCCCTTGGCCTGGACTGACTGAGAGCAGGGAGAGAAGGAATTTCTACCAGCTCCTATTTATAAAGAAAGGGCGGGCCTGGTCAAGTAAGTAAGCAGTGAGATGAACCAAAGCACAAGCTATTCATAGCATGAGACATGACAAGCCCAAGCTTGGAAGTACAAAGAAAGATAGAATGCAAGCAAGAAATCACTAACGGATGAATGGGCGATGTTCGCTATATAACGATAGAAAAGACGAGTGTTAGGAAGTGTTATAAAGAACGAGACAGAGCCTTATAAGTATAAGGACTTTAGCCTTAGTTAGAACAAGATAGGGCCTGCCCCGAGGTAAGTGAGGTCTTAGTCTTACCGATACCCCCGCACAGAAAGAGAAAGGACAGGAATTCGACTATACGGATCTACTAAAAGAGAGCGGGGATTCCTATATGTTCACTATATCACTATACTATTCAAATAATAGATAACATATCCATACTTTAACTTTAAGCTATCCTGCCTATAAGAAGATAAGGACATAATATTGATCTTAATGCGATATACTCATTAAAAGACAGCTTATATGCGACAATCGAATTCAGTCCGGTTTGGCTTGGGGAATCCTGGCAAATTCTCTTATCTGACAGAATGCATTTGATCAATGTTCAGGGAATGCTTCACTCTAACATCGGGTTATGGCGAGTCCTATTCCTATCTCAATCTTTTTCTCACACGGCCCATATAAAATCTCTCTATCCCGGTCCCGGCTTTGGCTAAAGCGAATGCTTATCTTTCCGGAGTATGGGTTTTTTAATTCTTCCCGTCGGAATCTCCTCTCCACTCAGTATAAAAAAGGCCGGCTTTACACCTTTCTATTCACGAAGCTATTACACAAGTATTGAGGGAAGAATGGAACTTGCTTGCCTTCTTTCTGACCTTAAGAAAGACACCTTCCGGCGCTTTTGCCGGATTGAGATACTCTTCCTTTACTGCTTGTGCTTATAACAGGTGAGATAAAGCTCGTTAACTTGCTTTCCTTGTTTTATTTCTCTTTCCTGAGAAAGAAAAGGATGGATTTGACTTCTTTAACTGACTTGACAAGGAACTGGCTTTATCACTTCGATTGGAGGAGAAGACCTTAGCTCGCTCTAGAACCTGCTTTTGATTGACCTAGAACCAAAAATCTGCTATCCTAAGCTTTATGTCTATCTCGCCGTTTGCTGGCCCCTTAGGACTTTTTGTAAAGGGATCCCTTTTATGCTACTTCTTAAAAAACTTTCACTATAAAAAACCCCCACTCTTCCTGGAAGGCCTTAGAACTTACACTTTCCTGGAACTGGCCCCATCGAAAGAAACTTCAACTGTAGCTGCAAGAGATAGCTTAACAGGGCGAAGAACTAGGATTGGCGGGGAGACGAGATTCTTTTAGGGTTGGCTTTTTCACTGGATAGATTGAATTTGCCCTATGACCTCTTTTTGTTTGACCTATAATCTTAGAGCCTTTTTGGAGAGAATCCCTCTCTTACTTGCCCATTTTCTTTCATTAAAGACTCCTTGCTTGACTCCTTTGGACTGGCTAGCTTGACTAAAATGAAAATCCCTACCACAGGCTTGTGCTTCTTTTTAAAGAGTATCACATTATGGGGGGTATTTTGTCTCCTTTCAAGGTCATGGGTCCTTGGAGTCTTTGACCTCTTCCTTGAGACCCCTATGTATGGGGTCGGTGGATTCTACTCCAGGCTGTTTCAGTTGCTTTAGAGTGAATAGTGAAGATGTTTTTCCTAAGCGCAATGACAAGACTGGGATTTGGCATGCCTAGCTTTATGGTAAATCGAATATCTGGAGTATATACCGAATCTCATTCCTTATGAATTGCATGGTTCATTACAATTCCAGTCTTTAGTAAGTCAAGGCATTCGGGAAGCAGGAGATCGATCCGCTCTTTGCATCTCAAGATCCGCTTTTGCCTTAGGATGAGAGGCACTAGTACTCCCCTCTTCCCCTCGGCATTCACATTCCATTTTCTTCTTCATCTCACCTATGGACTTTGCTATTCCCTGATTGTTCACTTCAGCTAATTAAATGCCCTTTTTACAGGCAATCAAAAACCAATTTCCGGGTCCCCTCTGAAATGGTAAATTATGCCCGGGAGACCTTTTACGAAGGAGTGTGCAAGAAGAGACGTCGGGTTACTCTCCTTTCGTGCCGTTGGCTCTTTCGGTGGACCATGGGCGTCGATGGATCGACCTCGGGCAAGTGAGAGAGCATGAAAGGTATATAACAGCAGCACAGGCTTCCCTCTCTGTGTTCGATTCCCCTCGGGCCTTTCACAGGACACGGATGCAGAAAGTCCGTTCGCTCTGCTCTCTCCTTTGCCAATCCTTAACAAGGTCCCAGGGCTTGCACCGACCAACCTATTAACCGTTCCTCTCTGGTGGGAGCTACAGAACCCATGGTTTCCAAGAGCTCTTGAGCATGGGGGCTTTCTCGCCAATCGACCTCCAAGGACCTAAGGACCTATGGTCCCAAGATACTAAATGGGCATGTTCCCCTTTCCTTCTCTTCCCTCTCTCCTATGGAAGAAAGGGAAGGACATGAAAAGGTGTCCTTATAACAGGCACACATGATTTCCTCTCTGTGCGGGAGCATCCCGATCGGGACTTTCGCACGACCTTGAAAAGAAGTGTTAAGTTTCGATTCCTCTTTGATGTTGTTAAGCCAAGCTCTTGGATTATGTCTTTAGCGAAGGTCTTGTTGGTATATGCTTTATGCAACCCGACACTTCGTGTCTTTAGTGGAGTCCTTGGACAGGAAAAACCGGCCTATTAAGCACAATATGCAATATGCGCCGGAGAAAGCCAGGTGCCGTAGTTTCCATTCCATTGGGTCTAGCAGGCAAGAGGAGCCGAGATGGCAAATCGAGCAGCCTATTGCGGTAATGGTAATGGATGAAAGGGAAGAGGCATTTAGGACAAAAAGACGGGGTTTACTCAAACGAGTTGAATAAGCAAGCCAATAAGATAAAATAGCTCTTGTTGAACCAGCTACTAATGATCAAGTCCTTTGTTTAGCCAAATCAGCTTGGGCATAGCTTGGTTGGTGAGAGAATGGATTTTAGCATGTCATTTGATTGAGAGATGCGAAGAAGTCACGAATCTAACTAGAACTCCGCGAGTGAACGCAAAGAAGCAAACCAGACTAGACGGAAAGAACTCCGAGTAAACACTGGCCGATCTCAAGCTGGATGAGAAGGCAAACCAACCCTCCGAAGAAGGAAACTATGACTAATTCTACCGTGAGTGACCCAATGACAACGTCGACATAGGAAAAGAAGGTGAGATACGGGACGGAAGCAAGGTAGTGCTAACTCTGCATCCGCGGCTATTTCGGCAGTTTCCGGAGAGCATCAAATCAACCGCTTTCATTTGCTTTGAGACTGACCCGGCGAAAAGGGGAAGGAGCTTTCCAATCGATCACACGCCCGGCACAAGAGAAGGAAGGGCAAGAGAATAGGCACTGGCATATTGACTACTTGAAATACTGACTATCTAAGAAAAATGGGTAGGGAATGAGAAGAGAGCCAATTGGCAGGCTTATTTGCTGCTTTCTTAGTTAGAAAAAGGAGTTACCTAGCTAGTGGAGCGAGGGGAGGTGCTTTGACACCATTTTCCACGATTCCTACATTGAGCTCTCTGTGCCTTACTTATTATGAGTTGAGAAATCTCTATAAGAGAGAATCCGCCAGCTAGAAGAGGAATATGAGCCCGGGGAATGATTGTATAAAAAAGACCACTTCTAAAAAGCTCTTGGCCTCTGTTCACGGTTAGCCGGGAATGAGACTGGGAGTTCTATTTCCTTTATGACTTTCGCCTTGCACCTTACACTAAACAGAATCTCTTGCACGCGCGTATAATAAGGAATAGAATAATAGACGGCAAGGTCATGACATTCTTCCTCACTCGCACCTGGCTCAAGGCGAGAACGAGTGAAAACCCGGAAATCTTAAACAAGTAAGACGAAGGGAGGAGAGAAAGCTCATAAATCTCTGACTTTCAGATCCCAAGTGACATGAAAGGCCTTACTGTTGCCGGAATGAAAGGAATAAGACCTTGGAAAGGAATGGACGACTACAGCCGTCCCGATTTAGTCAAGTGACGATGTCACTCCATATAGATTCTATCATTGAGTTCTCTTTGGTTTTCTTCCTTAATCGAGATAGGGTTGGCCGGGTAAGGACTTTCATTCCGTGTAGTCTACATCCGTACGCTTGCTTCCAGCCACTGGCTTCAGTCTTAACCAGTCCACCTGTAGGGAGGAGAAAGAATAGAAGGGGAGAGTGGGAACTGCTTAGTGTGAGTGATCCGTAGTTAGCTGAGTTGGACAAGCAGCCAGCATATGGAGAGACGGGGCTGTAGTTAGCGGAAGTGTCGGCAGTCAATCAAGGATAAGCTGGCAGGGCTGGAAAGACAAGGCTAGCCCCTAATGAATGCGGGGCGAGCACATCGCACGGGGAGAATAGTACTGGTTGCCTGGGAGATGGAACTAGAGTTGTTGGCTGCTCCCTCCGGTCAGTAATGGCTGGCAGAGTAGAGGTTTTGAAAAAAAGCACAAGTTTCAGGCCTGTTTTCCGCGGTCAGCAAGGATGGATTCGGTCTTTGTAATGGAACTGTCAGCTCTGTTTGCTATTGCTAGGGCTCGAATCCCTGGCTTGTTTGCTTGCTCATCCGTTTGGGCTGGGCAGCCTTCCTCTCCGGCTGGAGTAGTTAGCTTGCTCCTCTTCTCTGAAGTGGAATGTAGGACGGCTGCATCCTCTCTTGCTTTTTTCATTTACCACTACTACTGATAGCACAAAGTTCCCTACTATCAGCTAAGGGCCGAAGCAGCTGCTGGAATACGGGATAGGCTAAGGCCTAGGATCTCTTAGAAAGGAATTTCTGATCTCGACTTGAAGCAGTCGTTTCGGAAACCTGTGACTCTACTTTCGAAGGCAGGGCCTACGCTTGCTTGCTTGTTACGTTCAGTCAGCAGCATCCGTTTGCTAGGTGTCTCGAGCTACCTTCTCTCATCCCTCCACCTCCACTGCCTGCACACCAATCCCGATATCGATGTGTTATGCATCAGACACACTCTTCTATTCCACATTGCTCCAAGCAAGCCAGCCAGGACATTCAGTTCAGCTCTTCTCGTAGGCTGTTCCCACCGCTGACCACTTCTCGTAGTACGCTCCTCCCATTGTTGCTTCAACCCCGGTCTTTTTCAATGAAACAGGATTTACTAAAAAGGTCTCGCTTTGGTCCTTAAACTCCGTGATAGCAACAGGATTTGCTTCCGAAACTAGGTATCTGAAAGTAACAATTCCTTCCACCCCGTTTGGATAGACAGCAGTTTTCCTTCCTAAAGGAGGCGGTATCGAACTTTCACTTTCTCTATAAACCCGGTATTTTGGGGGTCAACCCGATTTCCCTTCTCCGAGCTGCCTTCCAGAGTCACTAATTCCTTAAACCCCGTATTATCGACTGAGTCGGCTTTCAAACAGCAAACGGGGGACGCAAGAAGGTGACTACACGGAAGCAAACAAGCAATCGGCGGAGGAAGGAGCCGTACTGAAGCTGACTACTCGCAATGAAACAAGCTACGGTACGGACTGATCAATATAGGCAAAAGTAGTCCGATATCCTTGATTTGAAACAGAAGCTGCTTGATACGAATAGCTATCTGCTGACCCCCATTCCTCCCTTGCAAAGAAGTCTCTCCTGCAAATAGGTTCCTCCCCTATGAAGAAATCCCTCCTGTTGACTGGTAAAGGACTTACAGCAGCCTTCGATCTAGTGGTTTCTTATTCTCCATGACCTGTATCCGTTCTAAGGCTTGTCAGAAGACTTGCTAGGTCTAGTTCCGGGGCAGGGGTAGATTAGCCGGTAAGCAGCTATGGCAGAAGGTAGGGCGGGTCTTGTGAAGTAGAGACAGAAGCTTGAGCCGACGAGCTATCAGCTGACCAAACAGACCTGCTAACGGATGCTGCTGACGGTACGGAACCAAGGGCTTTCTAGCTAGTAGTAGGGGCATCAGTACGCCATTCCCTGGCTTCTGCTTCTACCACCATTGATTCTACTCCTGCTCAACCAGCTCGGTCTCACCTTACTGTTATCTAGTCTTTTCTAGTCTTTAATGAGTCTTCTCGGCTGCGGTAAGTAGTCCGTGGTTGTAAGCTCTCACTCCCTTCAGCACCTGAACTAAACTATCTATCAGTAGGCCCTGACCTATTATCACTCTAAGCCAAGCCAGACGTAACGGAACAAGACAGAACGGAATTCAAGCCCGGGCCGGGCATTGGTTAGAAGAATCAAACTCTGTAACTAAATTAAACTAGATGAATGCCGCTTTGCGATATAGATTCCGCGAGTACTAGACTTAGGATTACAGAAGCCACTAACACGGAAGCGGCTTTCATTCTATTACTAGGAGCGAAATTTAGGGGATCATAGAATTCCAGTTTAGAAAAGTCTTCTCTGACCTGATTATTGATTGGTTCCCCGCAGTCGCAAGGGCTGCTGACATGATGCTCGCTACAAACCTGATCTATAAAGGTATCTTTAACGAGCCTTGCTATGTCAGGTGAGCAAAGGACACCCGGTCCTTCTAGTAGCTGCTCCGGAACAAGGATCCACCAAGCGCTGAAACCGATCAATAAACAAACTAGCGTTACGAATCTGATATCTTTGAAATAAGAATTGACTATTGCATCCGAAAGTTGAAATTCCTTTATTCTAGAGGATTTCTTGGTGACACCCTCTAGTCCTACGCCCCTCTCTGGTGACCTTAACAATGGCCTCCTTCTTTGCCCCCGGCCAAAAATGGAAGAGAGGTTCCCCGGTAGTTGGTGAATAGCAGCGGCCAGCGGTTTCCAAACACAGAAGAAGCTCAGCCCTAAGCAAGCAAGGTGGCAAGACTTCTTGGCTGAGTTCGATATGTGTATCGAGTATAAGCCAGGACGCACGAATCTAGTGGCTGATGCGTTAAGTCGGAAAGCGGAGCTTGTGAGCTTGAAGCTACAGGAGATAACTGCTGTGAGCCAGTTTAGGAGCACCCTTTCTGATAGGATCAAGGAGGGTCTACAATATGACGCAGTAGCTAGGAGCCTACTACAAGCTGTCAAGGAAAAGGAAGAAAAACCTCGCTTTTTGGAAAAGGATGGTCTGTTCTACACCAAGGAGAATAATCTTTTCGTCCCAAGGTGGGATAACATACGTAGGGACTTGTTGAAGGAGTGTCACGACACTCGTTGGGCAGGACATCCCGGTCAGCACCGAACAATGGCCTTGCTTGGCGCTCGATTTTATTGGCCTCAGATGTGGAAAGTTATGTAAAAACCTGTCTTGTGTGTCAACAAGACAAAATAGAACATAAGAAGCCAGGAGGAGAGCTAGATCCTTTGCCTATCCTCACCAGACCATCAAAGTGTTACTATTGATTTCATCTATTGCTTGCCCAGGGTGGATGGGCTTGGAAGCATCATGGTGGTGGTCGATATATTTAAAAAGTATGCCACCTTCATGGCGGCATCTGCCGACTGCACTGCGGATGAGGCCGCACGCTTGTTTATGAAGAACGTGGTTAAGTACTGGGGCTGCCCTCGCGTCCCTTCTATTAAAAATTCTTCTATGAAAATAAGGAATGCAGCGTGGTAAGCCGCATCGGGTGAATGACACAGGAAAGGGGACCGCAAAATAGCGATCGAAAGTCCCTCCGTACTATATCATAACATAAGACATACAGAAGAAGACTGAAAATATAGACAACATTTAGCCAGTCCGCCTTGCGGCGAAACAGAACAAGCCAACAGAAAAATAAGTACACTGCAATGCCTCTTTCCTTGGTTAGCGAACCGAAGAGGCTATCGGACAAGGCCGTTAAGGCTACTCTTATTGGAATTAGAGTCTGGTGACCACTGCACCGCTATAGATACATTATACCACAGTCAGGGTGAGAACAACACATTCTACAGGGTAGTCACCTATGCATCCTATAATAAGAAAAGCGCTCCCTCCTGGATGTTCGGGGATCAGGAGTGAAAGAACTCTATTGCTAAATTGAGGAGTGAACTTTTCGACCGATAGGCCCGGACTCGCCTTAATGACTAAAGGTTGGTTCTAAAAGATCTGACCGGTAAAAAGAGGGAGAAGGGTTGGCAGTCCAAGTTATGAAATATCCAGCCGGGTCTTTAGTGCCTGATCCAACAGAAGGGAAAGCCTACCCCAGATAGTAAAAACAAATCCTTGCAGCTTTCATCTACGGGCTAGGGGCTGGGTTTGCAAGAGATCGAAGAAAAACTCCTGAATGGGTGGTTCCAAAACTCCGGGAGGTCCTTGGCTTAACAGCCCGGATATCTCAACACTTCACATTCGAATAGAGGATGAACGACTAATGCTTGCTTCAAGGTCGACCTCTATGGAATGGATATCCGATACATCTTCTCTGGAATCTTCGCATTTCAGCGAGGTACGGACCAAAATCTCCGGAACCACTAGCTAGGGAGTTCCCCTTTTTCACAGGCTCCGATGAACCTAGGCAACGGCATACGAGTTAGCGTCTACGGGTAGCTACTGGAAATCCTTTAACAAGTAAGTAGTAAACTACCTTAGTTTTGGCTATCTTTAGGTGGATGACAGGTTCTAAGCAAGCAATCGGGCATTGATTGAAAGATTAACGAGATGGGATTCCCTCCGTCCAGCGATCGCCGTTAAGAACATCGAAAACGTGATCAATAGGCCAACAAGCGCCTTAAAGCATGTTGATCAGGGAAGGGATCCATTTTTTTGGAACACATTAGGTCTAGAAGGAAACCCTACTAATCCAACTCAATATGTTATCTTGATCGAGTGGATCGACCTCAGCAGATCACGAAGCGATCTCTCGGCCAGCGACGTTAGGAACGAAATGCGAAAATGCCAATGGAGCCACGATAGGAGCTCCATGCGTGGAAACCTGTCAATCGACCCACCTCAGCAGCGAGACCGCATCCACGACTATAGCTACCTTGACATGCCCCACTCCGACTTGATGAGCTTTTACGCTTTCCTAACGTGAATTTATTAATCCCTCTTCTTTGGTCATCACGGAGACTTGGTGCAAATCAATGAATCCCCCTAAATAGACCCGAAACTCAGGTTTTCATTTAGCAAAATAGGCCATTCCCCGGCCGTGGGATAACCACTTTTTCTTCTTCGAGAAGACTCAGAACTACAGTACCGACTCGCGAACTTTCGACTATTACTTGGGTATCCTATTCTAAGAATGACTACTTCCCCCTTCTGTTCAATCCTTCGGAACACTCTCAGAGTAAGCAAGCACGGAGCTAATCTTTAGGACTATCCTTGTTTTGATAAGATTCGGGTTTTCCTTTGCTTGCATTGCCTGCTAAACACCTTTGCTTTGCGATTGGTTTGCTTGGATGGAAGCCTTCCCGCTCATTCACTGAAGATTTATTCGAAATTCTTACTTGTAGTTGGCCGGGAACCCTAAATCTGACTAAACTTCGTCGACCCTCTTCTTTGAACAATGGCAGGATTACTCGCAAGTGGCAATTTACAACACTCTATTTTCTGTAAGAAATAGTGGTCTATAATGCGAGTTTACCACTCTTGCGTGTTCGGACACCAAAATAGGTAGAAAAATATCTTTCTTTTTCAAGAATTATGTCGTAGAATTTCCATTTTCAGTGGAGGATTTTCCATGCCTAAAGGGCTTTATTCACTAACAAAAGAAAGGGTCTCTATCCTGGGACTCTTTCTTCTTAGAGAAGGGGGACTATACTAATGAGTAGTTTAAGGCATCGTTCGAAGGGACGACGAAATGGGCCCGGTCTTTCAAGCGTAGAGCCATTCATCAATATCTGATTTAGCAGCCCCTCGGGCAACCGCATAAGAATCTCGTGTCCTCCTTTCCATCCAAGGAGAATTTTTGGTTCTTTGGGTACCTATTCCATTTCTTTGGCATCATCATCATCTTATACTTCTTTGCTTTTTTGGCATCATCAGCAGCAGCAG